CTTTCTGGTCTGCCAGACCAATCATTCCCAAAAGGTCCTATACCTCGTATTATTTCTATTCTACCTATACCTATTTAGTTTATTATTTTATTTTGATTATTTTTTTTTAATATTCAATATAATATTTAATAGAAATATCGTTTTAATAATATCGATTTATAATTCATATCTATTTATTCTTAGTCTTAGATTTATTTTTTTTATTTATTTTGATAGAATTCTATTTCTAATTAATTATTCTATTTCTAATTATTCTATTTCTAATTAATTAAAAATTAATTAAAAATAATTAATGAAAAATATAGAATAATATTGAAATAGAATATTTCAAATTAAATAGAATCTATTTAATGAAAATAATATAAAATTAATGAAAATAATATTAAAAAAAAAATGGAATGGAAGGGTGATTAGAATGAATGATTCATAAATACGAATCAAAAGATTCTATGAAATCATGAAAGAGAGAAAGATCTTTCAGATTGAATCATACCTTTAATGATACCACATTATATTGACAATTTCAAAAAACTATTCATACTATGAATATAGTATGATGGCGATCGGGCAAGTATGCCCCCATCGTCTAGTGGTTCAGGACATCTCTCTTTCAAGGAGGCAGCGGGGATTCGAATTCCCCTGGGGGTAGGGTACTACGAAAGGAAGTTGATCATAGATTATCAATAAGCCTGGAATTGATTCTTCCCGGGTCGATGCCCGAGCGGTTAATGGGGACGGACTGTAAATTCGTTGGCAATATGTCTACGCTGGTTCAAATCCAGCTCGGCCCAATAATTCGCCGATCCACCACGAAATGATAGAATCCATTTGTTGTTCCCCAGAAATGCCTGATCGGAATACGGAAGAATAAAAAAAACTACAATTTTATGATATATTTTACGGCTGTTCATTTGCTCTCTTTATTTTATCTCACAAATTCTGATCTTGCTTGCTAATGATATAGATTCATACTAGATTCATATAACGATCTGAAACTATAAAGTCTAAGGAAAAGACTCAAATAAAGAATAAATAAAAAAACTCTTTTTTTTTTTTTTCATTGAAAGATTTATTTGATTCTTAATCAATTTTTAAAAAATAAAAAGGATTATTAACAATCCCTGAGACGCTCCCGCTAAAGTGCATATCCGTGTGGATATCCAATATATCACTCGCGTTTCTGTTACAATACGACTTAGTTTAATCTAAATATCGAAAATCTAAATAAAATAAATATATAAAAAATAAAAAGGTTTGAATGAAATCATAAGCATATGTATGATGTACACTTTATTTTATTTCCTTGGGATTGTAGTTCAATTGGTCAGAGCACCGCCCTGTCAAGGCGGAAGCTGCGGGTTCGAGCCCCGTCAGTCCCGACGGATTCAAATCCAATTCCAATAAAAAAATACATCTGCATTTGTTGTGAAAAGGAGAACAAATAGCAGAATCTCATTCCCAAGTGGAATACCCTCTATCTCTTATTTTATTTATTTATTAGTTTCTATTTATTTATTAGTTTCACATTTCTCATCAAAGAAATATGGAAATTCCCATTTATTCAACTAGTTCCGATTGATACGAGAAAGACATATGTAGATTAGTACAATTATTGGTAGAATCATATTCAGGATTCCAAGAGATACCGTACGGAGTCTGGCTTTTTCGATTATTCCCGATCTGTGTAATGTAATAGGGTACTATATGTTTCCAGGAGTCTATACAGAAATGGAATTTGTACGATACAAAAAAAAATTTAACATAGTAACTTTGATATAATACTTTTAAGATGAAAAGTATATCCCTTTGGGGCTCCGATTTTTTGTAACCTCAATTACTAATTTCAATTATTAATGTGAATTTGAAACAATTTATCTCATTCAAATTTCACACTGAATCTTTTATATATGCATCCCATAATTAATCCAAGGAAATATGATATTAAAGGAAATATGATATTAATAAAATAAAGCTCAAAGAAGGATCCCATTTCTCTTAGCAAGGGCTATCTCTCTTTGTGAGGGAATGAATAATCTTTTTTAAGTTTAAGGTTCTTGCCGAAGAAAGAACAAACTTTTTAATGAATTTGATGAAATACTCGATTTTTTTATACCCGGACTCTCCTTATTATACTCCTTCTTTGGAAAACAAAGAAGATTAGATCATTAAAAAGGGGGGGTTAGAACTAAACTTCTTCCTTTTTTACATTTCGCTTCTATTGGTTATTTTATTGGGGTTTTTATAACCAATGTAAGTACGTATAAAGGCGGTCATATGATATTTCATCAGATGATTGTACAAAGGGGGGCGTAGCTTATAGAAAAGAAAGAATGGAAAAGAATGATAAAGAAAGTAAAGAAATTATTGATCGGATCAGGAATCAAAATTGGAATTCGGTATGTATAAAAGATCTTCCTATGTTATACTATTTAATTCTCGACGATGAATCAATTTTATAGTTCAGATATTGTTATTCATGATATTGCTCCGATTTGATATTATCGAGATGTAATTCATCCCATTGAATATTGAATTTACATTGAATATTGAATTTACAGCCGAAAGATTTATCAGCTCTATGGGATGAAATCCCGAGTTATTGCGAATTAACTAAAAATGAAACGATTAGATTATGGAAGTAAATATTCTCGCATTTATTGCTACTGCACTGTTCATTCTAGTTCCTACTGCTTTTTTACTTATAATATACGTAAAAACAGTCAGCCAAAAGGATTCATTTGAATGAAACTTGACTGTTTAGTTCTTCTCAATGCTTGAAAAGAAAAAAGAAAATGAAAAGTATTCAAATTGAGTGTCTTAAATGAAATAAGCGGATTAGAATCATCAGTATTCTATGAGATTCGATAGTATGGTAGAAAGAAATATATAAATCTTTCTACCATATTTATTATTGTTATTGTAGTATATAAAGTCGTACTGTATAAAGATAGAGGTTTAATATAGATCAATCTAGAATATGTATCTTCATAGATATCAATTACATATAGATATCAATTACATATATGTAATGTATTTACATAACGTACCAATTCAATTTCTTTGCTTCATCTATTGAATTTGTGTTGATTCCAATCATCAATCTGAAAAAATCGAAGGGCAATTCTTACTCTTACGATTCGAATTCCTAGAATTTCTGATTCTATTCAATATGAATGCAATATGAATCCCGATATCCATTGAAAGAATCAAATCGATGAAGGAAAAAAAGAGTATAGGCCTATATGAAATTAATAATTATTAAAATTAATAACAAGAAAATCACATAATCTTTTTTTAGTATTCCGAAGAAGTAATTGATTGAGCAGTTGACAGATGATCCAGTGATTCAGTTCCATGGGAACCTCTTTGGATTTCGAAAAGGATTAGTCAAGCCCACTGATTTTTAACGTTTGAACCATGATATGAAATGAGTTCGATAAAGCAAGCATAACATAAATAAAATTTCTAAAAGAATAAAAAAAGCGGGAACGCGCAATATGTGACTTGCCCAAGGCAATATTTTATTATGTGTAGTATATCGTTGGACAACCACTATGTTTATGTTGTTTCCTATAGGAAGTCTGTATATACTTAATAACATAACTATTTTTTTTTTATCTTTGAACAGTAAAAAAAAAAAAAAGAGGGGAAAATAAAAAACAAATAAAAAAGTAAAATCAAAAGGACTTTGCAGAACGATCTATAAAACAATTGATATGGTTTGAGTTTGATTCTTCAACTCAATTAGTAGTACTTCTAGAGCCCACTTCTACCCCATACTACGAGTGAAAGAGAAAATGTAAAGACTACCATTAAAGCAGCCCAAGCGAGACTTACTATATCCATGTGAATTATATCTCCTATCTCTATAAATATGAAGGAATTATTCCATTATTGTTTACTAATCATTATTATGTTCATTAATAATAGTGGAATCCCTGGCGAAGAGTCAAAAGGGGATTCTAACCCAACACCGTTGATGAAACAATCCAATAAACTCACAATTATAATAGTTTCTTATATGATTTCTAGTAGAATCGGAAAACATTAAGCACAAGTAAAATACGTAGATACACTCCTGGAAGTTTCAAGGGAATGGTACTAACATGTAGTAATAATAAGACCTAGTCTTTTTTTTGTTGACCTTCATTTCATTACATTAAGTCAAAAGTATCAAAATATAGAATCAAGATAGATCACTATCTATCACATACCCCTAATTTCGCATTTTAGCTAATCCTTACGTTAACGTTACGTCTCCTGCTTGTCTATGTGAAACAATCAGAAGATAGTCTATTACATTAAAGACAATTATCTCTTCAATCAATATTAAATTGATTGCAGGAGCACACATAGAATTTCATGAGTCCGTATACGAATAAAGTATCTTTCGGCCTTTCCGCAACTAATAATGAAATTCCTCGTTCGTCTATCCAAATGAATTGAAGACCCAGTTAATAAACACTACATTAATAACAGCTGTCATATCAAGATTTAACGATTCTTTTTCATTCAAAATTCACTAATATAATCTTTCCGTGAATTGAAGCCTAGACGCAAGGATTTACAGCATTTTCATTTTAGAGAACAGAACCGCCAGATGCTTATAGCATCAAGCAAGTATTAAGAGTCCTCTCCCCCGCTTACTTCTGCTGGAAAAAAATTTCTCAAGTTATCTTAGCAAAACAGAATAGGGTATTCCTATTTTTTTGTTGATCAGGCGACACCCAGATTTGAACTGGGGAAAAAGGATTTGCAGTCCCCCGCCTTACCGCTCGGCCATGTCGCCAAAACGATACAAAAAATATATGAAAATATTTCATTTTTTATTTTTTTTTGGGGGGGGGAGTTATTCATTTTTGTACTTGTATCTTGAATCCTGTTTTTTTTTTCTTTAATCTATTTCCTAAAAGAAATCCTTACCTTTCTCTTTGGATTGGATACATTTCTTTGATTGATTGTATAATATCTTAAAACAAACACACTATTTAAATCCTTCA